GAATGGAAAGAATTGGAGGAAGAGGAACCCACAGGGAATGAATGGGAAGATCGAAAAGTTGGAAGAAGAAAAGATTTTTTGCTTAGACGCATGGAATTGGCTAAGCATTTTATTCGAACAAATATAGAACCAAAATGGATGGTTTTGTGTCTATTACCAGTTCTTCCTCCTGAGTTGAGACCAATCTATCATATAGATGAGGATAAACTAGTGACCTCGGATATTAATGAAATCTATAGAAGAATTATCTATCGGAATAATACTCTTACAGATCTATTAACAACAAGTATAGCTACGCCAGAAGAATTAATAATATCTCAGGAAAAATTGCTACAAGAAGCCGTGGATGCACTTCTTGATAATGGAATCTGCGGACAACCAATGAGGGATGATCATAATAGAGTTTACAAGTCGCTTTCAGATGTAATTGAAGGCAAAGAAGGAAGAGTTCGCGAGACTCTGCTTGGTAAACGGGTCGATTATTCAGGGCGGTCCGTGATTGTCGTGGGCCCTTCACTTTCATTACATCGATGTGGATTGCCTCGCGAAATAGCAATAGAACTTTTCCAGGCATTTGTAATTCGTGACCTAATTAGAAAACATCTTGCTTCGAACATAGGAGTTGCTAAGAGTCAAATTCGTAAAAAAAAACCGATTGTATGGGAAATACTTCAGGAAATTCTGAATGACCATCCTGTATTGCTGAATAGAGCGCCTACTCTGCATAGATTAGGCATACAGGCATTCCTCCCCGTTTTAGTGGAAGGGCGCGCTATTTGTTTACATCCATTAGTTTGTAAGGGCTTCAATGCAGACTTTGACGGGGATCAAATGGCTGTTCATGTGCCTTTATCTTTGGAGGCTCAAGCAGAGGCGCGTTTACTTATGTTTTCTCATATGAATCTTTTGTCTCCAACTATTGGGGATCCGATTTCGGCACCAACTCAAGATATGCTTAGTGGACTCTATGTCTTAACGAGTGGAAATCGTCGGGGTATTTGTGTAAATAGGTATAATCCATGTAATCGTAGAAACTATCAAAATGAAGATAATAACTATAAGTATACAAAAAAAAAAGAACCCTTTTTTTGTAATCCCTATGATGCAATTGGAGCTTATCGGCAAAAACGAATCAATTTAGGTAGTCCTTTGTGGCTGCGGTGGCGACTAGATCAACGCGTTATTGCTGCAAGAGAAGCTCCCATCGAAATTCACTATGAATCTGTGGGGACCTATTATGAGATTTATGGACACTATCTAATAGTACGAAGTATAAAAAAAGAAATTCTTTATATATATATTCGAACCACTCTTGGTCATATTTCCCTTTATCGAGAAATAGAAGAAGCCATACAGGGGTTTTGGCAGGGCTGTTGTAATTCTATGCTACCAACGGGAATTCGAGTCTCTCCGGGTTAACTAGGACCATAATTGCAGAATTTCTACGTGAATCAAGATCTAGAAAAGGAAGTTTTCCAATCACTGACTCAAGCCCATTGTCAAATTCTACTCAGCGCAATATGGAGGTACTGATGGCAGAACGGCCCACTCAGGTCTTTCACAATAAAGTGATAGACGGAACTGCCATGAAACGGCTTATTAGTCGATTTATTGATCACTATGGAATAGGATATACATCACATATCCTGGATCAAGTAAAGACTCTGGGTTTCCGACAAGCTACCGCCGCATCCATTTCATTAGGAATTGATGATCTTTTAACAATACCTTCTAAAAGATGGCTAGTTCAAGACGCTGAACAACAAAGTTTTATTTTGGAAAAACACCATCATTATGGGAATGTACACGCGGTAGAAAAATTACGTCAATCGATCGAAATATGGTATGCCACAAGTGAATATTTGCGACAAGAAATGAATCCTAATTTTCGGATGACCGATCCTTTTAATCCAGTCCATATAATGTCTTTTTCGGGAGCCAGAGGAAATGCATCTCAGGTACATCAATTAGTAGGTATGAGAGGATTAATGTCGGATCCCCAAGGGCAAATGATTGATTTACCCATTCAAAGCAATTTACGCGAAGGACTGTCTTTAACAGAATACATTATTTCTTGCTACGGAGCCCGTAAAGGGGTTGTGGATACCGCTATCCGAACATCAGATGCAGGATATCTCACGCGCAGACTTGTTGAAGTAGTTCAACACATTGTTGTACGTCGAACAGATTGTGGCACCGTTCGAGGTATTTCTGTAAGTCCTCGAAATGGAATGATGGCGGACAGGATTTTTATCCAAACATTAATTGGCCGTGTATTAGCAGATGATATATATATAGGTTCGCGATGTATTGCTACTAGAAATCAAGATATTGGGGTTGGACTTGTCAGTAGATTCATAACTTTTAGAGCACAACCAATCTCTATTCGAACCCCCTTTACTTGTAGGAGTACATCTTGGATTTGTCAATTATGTTATGGCCGGAGTCCAGCTCATGACGACCTGGTCGAATTGGGAGAAGCCGTAGGTATTATTGCAGGTCAATCTATTGGAGAACCGGGCACTCAATTAACATTAAGAACTTTTCATACCGGCGGAGTATTTACAGGGGGTACTGCAGAACATGTGCGAGCCCCTTCTAATGGAAAAATAAAATTCAACGAGGATTTGGTTCATCCGACACGTACACGTCATGGACATCCTGCTTTTCTATGTTCTAGAGACTTGTATGTAACTATTGAGAGTGAAGATATTATACACAATGTGTGTATTCCGCCCAAAAGTTTTCTTTTAGTTCAAAACGATCAATATGTAGAATCAGAACAAGTGATTGCTGAGATTCGCGCGAGAACATCCACTTTGAATTTGAAAGAGAAGGTTCGAAAACATATTTATTCTGACTCAGAAGGCGAAATGCACTGGAATACTGATGTGTACCATGCACCTGAATTTACATATGGTAATATTCATCTCTTACCAAAAACAAGTCATTTATGGATATTATTAGGGGAGCCCTGGAGATACAGTCTAGGCCCTTGTTCGATCCACAAGGATCAAGATCAAATGAACGCTTATTCTCTTTCTGTCAAGCCAAGATATATTGCTAACCCCTCAGTAACTAATAATCAAGTGAGACACAAATTTTTTAGTTCGTATTTTTCTGGTAAAAATCAAAAAGGAGATAGGATTCCTGATTATTCAGAACTGAATCGAATGACATGTACGGGTCGTTGTAATCTCAGATATCCGGCCATTCTCGACGGTAATTCTGATTTATTGGCAAAGAGGCGAAGAAATAGATTCATCATCCCACTCGAATCGATTCAAGAAGGCGAGAACCAACTAATACCTTCTTCAGGTATCTCAATGGAAATCCCCATAAATGGTATTCTCCGTAGAAATAGTATTCTTGCTTATTTCGATGATCCTCGATATATAAGAAAGAGCTCGGGACTTACTAAATATGAGACTAGAGAACTAAATTCAATCGTCAACGAAAAGGAGTTGATTGAGTATCGAGGAGTCAAGGTATTTTGGACAAAATACCAAAAGGAAGTAAATCCATTTTTTTTTATTCCCGTGGAAGTCCACATTTTGGCCGAATCTTCTTCCATAATGGTACGGCACAATAGTATTATTGGGGCAGATACACAAATCACTTTCAATAGAAGAAGTCGGGTAGGCGGATTGGTCCGAGTGAAGAAAAAAGCAGAAAAAATGAAACTGATAATCTTTTCTGGAGATATCCATTTTCCTGGAAAGACAAATAAGGCATTCCGATTGATACCGCCAGGAGGGGGAAAACCAAATTCCAAAGAATACAAAAAATTGAAAAATTGGCTCTATATCCAACGAATGAAACTTTCCAGGTATGAAAAAAAGTATTTTGTTTTGGTTCAACCTGTAGTCCCATATAAAAAAACGGATGGTATAAATTTAGGAAGACTTTTCCCGCCGGATCTCTTGCAGGAAAGTGATAATCTACAACTTCGAGTTGTCAATTATATCCTTTATTACGACCCAATTCTTGAAATTTGGGACACAAGTATTCAATTAGTTCGGACTTCTTTAGTGTTGAATTGGGACCAAGACAAAAAAATCGAAAAGGCCTGCGCTTCCTTTGTTGAAATAAGGACAAATGGTTTGCTTAGATATTTTCTAAGAATCGACTTAGCTAAGTCACCTATTTCTTATACCGGAAAAAGGAACGATCTGTCGGGTTCAGGATTGATCTCTGAGAATGGATCAGATCGCGCTAATGTCAATCCATTTTATTCCATTTATTCCTATTCCAAGGCAAGGATTAAAGAATCCCTTAATCCAAATCAAGGAACTATCCATACGTTGTTGAATCGAAATAAGGAATCTCAATCTTTGATAATTTTGTCATCATCCAATTGTTTTCGAATAGGCCCATTCAACGATGTAAAATCTCCCAATGTGATAAAAGAATCAATCAAAAAGAACCCCCTAATTCCAATTAGGAATTCGTTGGGCCCGTTAGGAACAGGTTTTCCAATTTATAATTTTGATTTATTTTCCCATTTAATAACCCATAATCAGATCTTGGTAACTAACTATTTGCAACTTGACAATTTCAAACAGATTTTTCAAATACTTAAATATTATTTACTGGATGAAAATGGTCAAATTTATAATCCCTATTCATGCAGTAACATCATTTTGAATCCATTCCATTTGAATTGGTATTTTCTCCATTACAATTATTGTGAAGAGACATCTCCAATCGTTAGTCTTGGGCAGTTTCTTTGTGAAAATGTATGTATAGCCAAAAAAGGACCGCATTTAAAATCGGGTCAAGTTCTAATTGTTCAAGTTGACTCTGTGGTAATACGATCAGCTAAGCCTTATTTGGCTACTCCAGGAGCAACTGTTCATGGACATTATGGGGAAATCCTTTACGAAGGCGATACATTAGTTACATTTATATATGAAAAATCAAGATCTGGTGATATAACGCAAGGTCTTCCAAAAGTGGAACAGGTGTTAGAAGTGCGTTCGATTGATTCAATATCGATG